TTTTCGTGAGAAAGTTAAAGAAAAAAAGAATTCTATAGAATATCTATAGAATATAGATAAAATCATATACATATAAATATTATATAATAAAATAAGAAAAATAAGACTAAATAATCAAATTCAAATTCAATTGAATATTAATAACAAAAACTAGATAAAGAAATTGAAATGAATAATTAGCTAATTTACTAAATAAAAAAATTTACTAAATTAGTAATAAAAATATATTTATTCTATAATAATATTCATTCTATAATAGAAAAAGATAGATTCGAATAGAATAAATATAGAAATAGGATATAAGCGGGTAGCGGGAATCGAACCCGCATCGTTAGCTTGGAAGGCTAGGGGTTATAGTCGACGTTCATTCATCATTTTGAACGTCTCTAATTCAAAACCGAACGTGAAACTTTTGTTTCATTCAGCTCCTTTACAGAAGAATTTAAGAGATGGAATACATGAAAAAAAAAATGACCCATAACATCTATGTCAGCCTTTTTGTATGAATACATTTAAAACACCTTGCTTTTTAGATGATCCCTATAGAAGAGCAGTATTAGAACAATCTGTTTTTTCTAGTTACTTCGTTCTCTATTTCTATTTGAGAGAATCTTTAGGAAAAGAATAAAATTTCCGTCGAGCTAAAAAAATATGTCGATGTTTCTAGTAAACTAAAATAATCGTTTAATAGCTATTTTGCTTCAATCTTTCCTATACAAAACAAAAAAATGGAAGATTTAGTTACGATTAGAAAGAAACTTTCTATATCTTTCTCCCTGGATCCTTTACTCATATTCAAAAATTGGGATTCTTGATCCAATTCAAAAAACTTATGTTTCATAATTTTAGAATAAAATTTGTCATTTTAGAATCAATTCTAAATTTTATACAAATTACGATAATGTATATTATTCCTCGAATCATTCGTTGAGAGGTATAAAGGATAAAAGCCCTTTAAGTAAGAAATAAAGTTTTTGATCAGGATATGAATCAAGCAAGGGATCCCTTAACTATATAAGGGGTCTATAGAACGAATCGCACTTTTACCACTAAACTATACCCGCTACAATACAATTATTGTATATAAATGGATCTTTTGTCGAACAAGGGAATCTGTCATAATTATGAAATAGGCATAATTTACGAAATAGGCGCATAATTTTATGATAATTAGAGTGTTGACATGTTTCGTAAGGGGCCCCCTAATGAAATTAAGAAAAGGGGGCGAATCTCATTTTTGGATTTTGTTTTTGCTGAAGGTATTTTGACAGATACATCTTGACAAAATTACTTAATTCATAACACAAAAATGCATTGTGCAAGAATCCATAGTTCCATTCTTTTTTTAGATACGTTACCCGAAAACAAAAGAAGGAGTAATCAAAAATGACTTTTTGATTCCTATGATATAGAACCAAAATGATATAAGATCAAAAAGTCATTTTTGATTTATGTTTGATCATGTTTAAATTAATTACAAGTTTTTTTTTTTCAAATCAAATACATTCAAATAAATCATTGTTATCCAGGATTCATGGGCAAAAAGAGCCATGCCAGTACCTAGCTGGGCTCTGGCTGTATAAAAAAAACAAACTACAAAATAGAATCAAATAAATAATTATTATATGTTATTTATTTAATATATAATAATGAATAGAAATCAAATAGAAATAGAAAAAAAAAAAGAGAGATAAGATATCAAATAAGATATAAAGAAGGCTTTTTTTTAAGCCCTACTTTTTGTTCTTTTTGTTTATGCGATGTAACATAAACATAATAATTCTATTTTTTTAATTGGGGAGAGATGGCTGAGTGGACTAAAGCGTCGGATTGCTAATCCGTTGTACGAATTTTTGTACCGAGGGTTCGAATCCCTCTCTTTCCGTTTCCGTTGATTGATGATTTGGTATTTTTTTCGTTTGAACTTATGGAGCTTCTTTTTTTTTCCTTCCTTGTTTGTTTAATTTTTTTTTACTAGTTAAAGGTGTAAAATAGATAGAAAAACGAAAAATATTTCAAAATCCAGCACAAGTAAGGAAAACACATAAAACAAAAAAGATTTTCTTATTCTTCACGTCCTGGATTACGTCCTGGATCGTTAGATAGGAATCCGAAGATGAAAAGAGAAACAAAGAATATCACTATCGTGTAAACAAATAGTTTTAGAGTAAGCATTACAAAATCTCCAAGATAATTTTTTAAAAACGAGAGAGAAAGAGAATAGATTCTCTTCTATTTCACATTATGTTTCCTTTGATACTAAGTTTCTAAGAAATGAATTGATTTCAAGGAAATAGAAAAAAAATTAGGAAATTGATTAGTAGTAAGAGTCGAGCCTTTTATAACCATTACCAATAATGACTATTACAAAAAATTTTCTTTCATATCCATAATCGAGATCTAGGTATTGGTGGTGGACTCTAATCTACTAATAGGATTAGGATTTCTTAATGGAAAAAAAGGAAATGATGAGATGGATTTTTCTTGTCTATCCAAAAATTTCAATATTGGAATCAAGGATTCACACTGTAAGACTTATCTGATCTTAAAAATTGTTAAAATGTTCGAATTTTTGTTTTCGAATAAATTCTTAATTTTTTTAGGACATTATTCAAATTAAAGATCTCATCGAAAACTTACAGCAGCTTGCCAAACAAAAGCTAAGAGAAAAAAGAATAAGGGTATTACTGGCATAATATCTACAATTGGATTCAAAAAAGCGTAGGCTTCAGGCAATTTTGCCAAGAAAAAACTACTTGAATAAAGGGCAGAGTGAATACAAATACAGACCAAGCTAAAGATATTAAGCATAACAAAAATTTTGTTCTTTAAGAAAATTAATTAATTGTATTTTTCCTTTTTTTGAATTCGAATTTTCATTTTGATTGTATTTTATTATATATATGATTTATTATACTTTTTATTTATTATACTTTTTTATTAAGAATTGAATATTAAAGAAAAAATAAAAGAATTAGAAATATAAAGAATTAAAAATATATATATAGAATATATTATAATAAGAAAAATAGAAAATAATTTAAAAAATGGATAATAATTGAAATATAAATAATTCAAATATGAAATTCATATCTATTATTAATATTTATTCATATTCATTATAGATATGAATGAATATTAATAAATGAGTAATAAAATTGAATATTAATAAATTAGTAATAAAATAAAAAAAAAAAAAATGAATCAAATAAGATCAGACCCCCCAAATCCTTTTTTGATTTGAACTTATCCAGTTCAAAATCTTTTCATTCTGAAATCAAAAATCGAAGAATACTTTCATACAATATCTTAATTGAATTCTATGTAATGATCAATAAATTCAGTTTAATTCGATATCTATGCATATCAAAATCCTAGCAACAAATTATTCTATAGAATAATTTTTGAACTGGAATTGACGAACAACCAATAATAGTGTTTATTAGTGTCGAATCGAAAATGGGGCGTGGCCAAGCGGTAAGGCAGCGGGTTTTGGTCCCGTTATTCGGAGGTTCGAATCCTTCCGTCCCAGATCATATCTATTCATGATATATACCTATTGGAATACAAATTGTATATCCGAATAAAGATAACCCTTTCTTTTTTTGAATCATTCGTCTCTAATCTAAATCGAGTCGCTTTTGAATCTACATCTACATATTCAAAAGCGACTCGATTTTTTATTGTTTTTATTGTAATCATTGTGGATAATTGTATAATAAATATATTGATTATTATTTCTTTTTCTATATTTTTTTGAAGAAATTCATTTTTTCTATTTACAAACTATTAAAATAGAATAGAAAATTTATTCATACACTATCGAGTAAATTTGTTTTTTTATACTTCTTTAATTTAGAAATAAAATTGTCCAGTCATATAGAAGGAAAACCTAGAAGTCAAAAGTATAGATTATTATACTATATATTGATTGAATCAATGACTATGCACGATTTCATAATTGAATCAATTACATACCGGATCTAAATTAAAAAAGAATGTTATGGTAAAACTTCGTTTGAAACGATGTGGTAAAAAGCAACGTGCGACTTGAAAGACATGATTATATTAGCTGTGGATTCTTACATCCGCCATTATTTCTAGTAGATAGAATCTATTATCTGGAAATCGGGGTGCTCTTGGCTCGACATCGTTTTTTCTGTTCCACTAGAACTGATTGTTTGGGGGACGGGAGAGGGATTAATGATGTAAATAGTATATGATGGAGCTCGAGTTGATTTATTTTTCAGGGGCAAGTATCTAAGGTTAGTGAAAATGAATAAGTTAGAACAACTTCGTAAGTATATTTTTGATAGAGAAATCGAAAGGATCCAATTCGAGCAAGGTTCAAAAAAAATCCAAATTTATTGGAATTGCTAAAACTATTTCGATCAAAAGTGTATCTGCGGGAATCAACCTTCTATTTGTATGATTCTTTGAAAGAAAGAAAAAAAATGGGTATGTTGCTGCCATTTTTGAAACGATTAAAGATCCCCGAAGTAATGTCTAAACCCAATGATTCAAGAAAAAGCTAAAGGATCTTGTAACAAGTAAATACCTTTTTTAAATTGTCTCAACAATTCTATTAGAATGAAGAAAAAAAATAGATTCTAAAGAAGACAAGCAAGAAAAGGGGGTAGAGACCGCTCAATAAATGAAATACCTAAAGGCTTTCTTTTAATTTGAGTTATTTGAGAGTTATCAAAATTGAGGTATGAGGTTGCGAATACGAAGAGTTTTTTTTTTCAGAAAGAAAAAGAATAAAAACGGAAACCATAGTCTAATTGATTTGCTGATTTTATTGATCTATTTGACATCATAATTTTATACATAGACATAATTTTGAATTTGATCGAGCCGTACGAGGATAAAACTTCTTATACGTTTCTAGGGGGGGTATATTGTTCATCTATATCTATCCCAATGAGCCATTTATCGAATCGTTGCAATTGATGTTCGATCCCGAAGAGAGGGAAGAGATCTTCGGAAAGTGGGTTTTTATGATCCAATAAAGAATCAAACCTATTTAAATATTCCTCTTATTCTAAATTTCCTTGAACAAGGCGCTCAACCTACAGGAACTGTTCAGGATATTTCAAAAAAGGCAGGTGTTTTTATGGAACTTTGCCCTAATCAACAAACGAAATTCAATTAATGAAAATTAAGAGGGTGTGGATAACTTCTATATAGATTTATAGAACTCTTTTCTCTTTTATCCCCCCCCCCCCGCTCTCTTGTTCTATTCATACCTAATTTTTTATTTCTTTTTATTGACATAGAATGTTCTTTTCTATAACCAAAAAAATTTCTTTTTATCGATCTTCAAAATGAAAATAAAATACAAAAAATGGATAGAGGTAGAAGATATAATTAGAAGATATAATATAGGAAAAAGGAAATTAATAATGCCTCAATGAAGTAATTGAGTCCATAAATACAGTACCCCCAATGAAGTTTTTTTCTTTATTCATTTAAACTTTATTTATTCATTTAAAAAATATAATCATTGAAAATCGAATTTAATAAATATTAATTCTTTTTTTTTTATAATATTGAATATATTATTATTCGAATATTTTTTTCTAAAAAAAAAAAAAAAAGAAAGTAGAATGGAAAAAAATTCCAGCACATATAGTGACATATATAGTGAAATAATATTCTGAGTTTTCACGAAAAAAAGAAAGAATCATTTTTTTTGAATACCCATTCGCTCGTTATTATTATCAGTTATTAATCCTAGTGATTGGATTTATATACTTTTTTTATTTAATATAATTTTATTATTGATAGTAAATAAATGAGATATAATATTAAAAAGAAAATATTTATATGATTTTTCGTCGAATGACTATTCATCTATTATATTTTCATGTAAATAGAGGAAAAAAGCTCTATGGAAAAATGGTGGTTCAATTCTATGCTGTTTAATAGGGCGTTAGAATACAGGTGTGGGTTAAGTAAATCAATAGATAGTTTTGGTCCTATTGAAAATACCAGTGTAAGTGAAGACCCCCCAATTTTAACTGATATGGATAAAAACATTCATAGTTGGACTAATAGTGAGAATTCTAGTGACAGCATTGATTATTTAGTAGGTGTCAGGAATATCCGGAATTTCCTATCTGATAAAACTTTTTTAGTTAGGGATAGTAAGAGGAAGAATTATTCCATATATTTTGCTATTGAAAATCAAATTTTAGAAATTGACAATGATCATTCTTTTCTAAATGAACCAGAAAGTTTTTTTTCTAGTTATAAGAATTCTAGCTATTTGAAGAATGGCTCTAAGAGTGATGATGATCATTACATGTATGATACTAAATCTAATTGGAATAATAACATTAATAGTTGCATTGAGAGTTATCTTCGTTCTCAAATCTGTATTGATAGTTACATTTTAGGTGATAGTGACAAATACAATGACAGTGACTTTAATAGTTACATTTGTGGTCAGGGCAGAAATAGTAGTGAAAGCAAGAGTGCTAGTATAATAACTAGCACGAATGATACAAATGATAGTGATTTTACTAAAAGAGAAAGTTCTAATGATCTCGATGAAACTCAAAAATACAAGCATTTGTGGATTGAATGCGAAAATTGTTACGGATTAAATTATAAGAAAATCTTGAAATCAAAAATGAATATTTGTGAACACTGTGGATATCATTTGAAAATGAGCAGTTCAGATAGAATCGAACTTTCGATTGATCCAGGTACTTGGAATCCTATGGATGAAGACATGGTCTCTGTGGATCCCATTGAATTTCATTCGGAAGAGGAACCTTATAAAAATCGTATTGATTCTTATCAAAAAAAGACAGGATTAAGGGAGGCTGTTCAAACAGGCACAGGTCAACTAAACGGTATTCCTGTAGCAATTGGTATTATGGATTTTCAGTTTATGGGGGGTAGTATGGGATCCGTAGTGGGTGAGAAAATCACCCGGTTGATCGAATATGCTACCAATCAACGTTTACCTCTTATTCTAGTATGTGCGTCTGGAGGAGCGCGCATGCAAGAAGGAAGTTTGAGCTTGATGCAAATGGCTAAAATCTCTTCTGCTTTATATGATTATCAAATCAATCAAAAGTTATTCTATGTATCGATCCTTACATCTCCTACTACTGGTGGGGTGACAGCTAGTTTTGGCATGTTGGGGGATATCATTATTGCCGAACCAAATGCTTACATTGCATTTGCGGGTAAAAGAGTAATTGAACAAACGTTGAATAAGGAAGTACCCGAAGGTTCACAAGAGGCTGAATTTTTATTCCAAAAGGGCTTATTTGATTCAATCGTACCACGTAATCCTTTAAAGGAGGTTCTAAGTGAGTTATTTCAGCTCCATGCTTTCTTTCCTTTGACTCAAAATGAAAAATCAAGCAGAGCCTAAAATTCTTTTTTTAATTCTTTTTTTTTGTATTGTGGCGAGTGAGTAGTTATTTAGTTTCTTGGAATCCAAGAAATATAAGAATCAGAGTCAAAATCCAAAGAAAAGAATTCATTTTTTTTAAAGATAAGATTTAATTGCATAAAGAATCGTGCAGATAATTTTGTTTACTGATATTCCTGATTAGGAATTCAAAATTAGGAACTCAAAAACCTATATTCAAAAAGCGAATTCTTTTTTCCAGGAAATTAGACAAGAGACACATTCTGTCCCTTTGTTTACTAAAAATCCTTGTTATTGACTCAGATTATAACGAATTTCTCAAGAATTTTTAAGAAAAAACTCTTTTTTTTTTTTTTTCAATTTTGAACTTCAAATAAAAGAAATTATGAGACAAAAATCAAATTAGAACACACAAGAGCAAAGTAATAAGATAATAATAGAAAAATACTAAGAATAATAAAAAGGTGTATTATCATACACATGTTTCTTGTAGAAATAGAGGGCGAAATTCATCCAGTTATTTAGTTCGACATTCCTTATATTTCTTATTTGATTCTATTTGTACTTTTGATTCTATTCTTTATTAATATTCTTTATTAATAAATATTATTAATTTTTTTCTTTTATTATTGATTTATTATATTCTATACTTATTATGTATACTCAATATATAGAGTATACAATATAGATTTATTATCTATATATATATATTCATTTAGCTATACTTAGTATAATTTTTTCAATATACTTAGTATAAGTCTATATGAATTCTAGTGATTATAGACTATCTTTATTACAATATAAGAATAATCAAAATATGAAATTAATATAACAAAACGATTAATATAACAATCAACAAAAAATAACAGGTACAAATATTAAATCGAGGTACCCATTTTATGATAAACTTACCTTCCGTTTTTGTGCCTTTAGTGGGCCTAGTATTTCCGGCAATTGCAATGGCTTCTTTATTTCTTCATGTTCAAAAAAACAAGATTTTTTAGATACGGGCAGTAGGGACAGATCTCATATATTTTTTTAGATAAAGTCAAATTCATTTGCTTGGATTTCTTATTCTATTCCATTTTTTAATAACTATCCCATTAAAAAAAAACAAAAGAAAAGGAAAATACTAATATCATATAAGCCTTAATAAGGAGGATGAAATATGACTTGGGAGTCAGAACATGCTTGGCGCTCAGAAGACGGATGGATCGACATTGTAACGGGGTGTCGAAAACCAAGCGATTTCTTCTGGGCTTCTTTCATTCTTTTAGGTTCATTAGGGGTGTTATTAATTTCAGCTTCCAGTTATTATGGTAGGAATTTTTTATCTTTCATTTCGTCTGAGTTTGAGCCTGAGCTAGTTCCTTTTTTGCCACAAGGTGCCACGATTACTATCTATGGAACCGCGGGTCTCTTTCTAAGTTTTTCTTGGTGGCTTCTAATTTTTTGGAATGTGGGTAGTGGTTATGATTTTTTCGATAAAAAAAATAGAATGGTGTGTTTTTTTCGTTACGGATTTCCTGGAAAAAATCGTCGTATTTTTCTCCGAGTCCGTATGGACGATATTCAGTCCCTCATAATACAAAGTAAAAAAGAAACCAAAAAAGATAGTAGGTATCTTTCTAGTGGTGTCCTTTATATGCAAACTAGAGAACAGGGGGCCATTCCCTTGACTCCTATTGATGATTATTATAGGACTCCACGCAAAGTTGCACAAAAAGCTTTGGACTTGTCCATATTCTTGCGTGTACCAATGGAAATATTTTGATAAAATCAATTTCGAAAAAGAAATGCGGAAAAGAAAGCATTTCTTTTCCACATTTCTTTTTCGAAATTTTTCTATTTTTAATTGATAGCTTTTGAAACAATATTTTTTTTTCTTCATTCGAATTGGCAGTGGATTCTTTCGTTTTCTTATTTGATTTCTGTATTATTTTTATAAATTCAAGGCAAGAACTAACTTCCGAATTACAAATAAAAAAAAAGCGGGAATAGATTATAAATTTATATATAGGCTCTATGACTTGTAATAGAACTTATGCTTGATAGAAAGATTATTATCATATAGAGTTGACAAATGAGATGAAGCTGAGTTCATTAAAGACAAAAAATGGCAAAAAAGAAAGCATTCATTCCCCTTCTATGTCTTACATCTATAGTCTTTTTGCCCTGGTGCATCTCTTTTACATTTAGGAAAAGTCTGGAATCTTGGGTTACTAATTGGTGGAATACTAAACAATCCGAAATTTTCTTGAATATCATTCAAGAAAAAAGTATTTTAAAGAAATTCATAGAATTCGAGGAACTGTTCCTCTTGGATGAAATGCTAAAGGAATACCCGGAAACACGTTTCCAAAACCTTCGTATCGGAATCTACAAAGAAACCATCCAATTGATCAAGACGCACAACCAAGATTGTATCCATACGATTTTGCACTTCTCGACAAATATAATATGTTTCCTTATTCTAAGTGGTTATTCTATTCTGGGTAATCAAGAACTCATTATTCTTAACTCTTGGGTTCAAGAATTCCTATATAACTTAAGTGACACAATAAAAGCTTTTTCTATTCTTTTATTAAGTGATTTATGTATAGGATTCCATTCGACTCATGGTTGGGAACTAATGATTGGTTCTGTCTATAAAGATTTTGGATTTACTCAGAATGATCAAATTATATCTGGTCTTGTTTCCACTTTTCCAGTCATTTTAGATACCATTTTTAAATATTGGATTTTCTGTTATTTAAATCGCGTATCTCCGTCGCTTGTAGTGATTTATCATTCAATGAATGACTGAAAAAACGATCCACTGATCCAATTATAAAGTTTGTTTTTTTGTATATAAAAGCTAAACATTCCAAAATTTACTTATTCTTTTTCTTTTTACTCGTATTCTTCCTATATTCTAGGAAAATTATTTCAGTAAATAGCAGAATCATGGATAGGGAACTATGCCAGTAACCTACCTAATCTTATTGTAGAAATTTTCAGGATCAATGATTGGACCATGCAAACTAGAAATGCTTTTTCTTGGATAAAGGAAGAGATTACTCGATCTATTTCCGTATTGCTGATGATATATATAATAACTCGAGCACCCATTTCAAATGCATATCCCATTTTTGCCCAGCAGGGTTATGAAAATCCGCGAGAAGCTACCGGCCGTATTGTATGTGCCAATTGCCATTTAGCTAATAAGCCCGTAGATATTGAGGTTCCACAAGCGGTACTTCCGGATACTGTATTTGAAGCAGTTGTTCGAATTCCTTATGATATGCAAGTGAAACAAGTTCTTGCTAATGGTAAAAAGGGGGGTTTGAATGTGGGGGCTGTTCTTATTTTACCGGAGGGTTTTGAATTGGCCCCTCCCGATCGTATTTCGCCCGAGATTAAAGAAAAGATAGGTAATCTGTCTTTTCAAAGCTATCGTCCCCCCAAAAAAAATATTCTTGTGGTAGGCCCTGTTCCTGGTAAGAAATATAGTGAAATTACCTTTCCTATTCTTTCTCCAGATCCCGCTACTAAGAAAGATGTTCACTTCTTAAAATATCCTATATACGTAGGCGGGAACAGGGGAAGGGGTCAGATTTATCCCGACGGGAGCAAGAGTAATAATAATGTTTATAATGCTACAGCAGCAGGTATAGTAAACAAAATTATACGAAAAGAAAAGGGGGGATACGAAATAACGATAGTGGATGCATCGGATGGACGTGAAGTGATTGATATTATACCTCCAGGGCCAGAACTTCTTGTTTCAGAGGGTGAATCTATCAAACTTGATCAACCGTTAACGAGTAACCCTAATGTGGGTGGATTTGGTCAGGGGGATGCAGAAATAGTGCTTCAAGATCCGTTACGTGTCCAAGGTCTCTTGTTCTTCTTGGCATCTATTATTTTGGCACAAATCTTTTTGGTTCTTAAAAAGAAACAATTTGAGAAGGTTCAATTGTCCGAAATGAATTTCTAGGTACGCGGATTTATCAACATATTAAGCTCGTAAAAAGAACTAAATTTTTGTTGATAAATTATGTAATTCTATTCTGTATAATAAAAAAATTCTGGAAAGACCTTTGCTTCTTTTTAGTCTTTTTTCTACCATATTTAGAGAATTCCTTGTACCGTAGGATTAGTCAGTCATAGTATGTATATTGTGAAGAAGACTATTTGACTTTGTTCTTTGTTTTTTTTCAACTCCACAATCAATTAGAACCTTATTCTTATGTCACTGTTTTCACATTTCAATGTCCTAGAATAGAAATATTTTAATAGTTTTCTATTGTAATAGAATTCAATTCGACTCGACACTAAACCTAAAAAAAATAGGCAGAGAATATTAAGCAAAGTTGAAATAGAAATGGGGAAAACGGGATTCTAGGATGGATTGTTTGTCTTTTCCTAGAGTCCGATTCCTTCTTGCTTATGTCGAAATAGATACGTAGTGAAGTAATGGACAAACAAAAAAGAGAGGGAATTTGATTGACCAAATACAACTTCTTTAATTAACTTGTTTATAAAAAAAGAATTCAATCATGATTCGATACTATTAGAGACTAAAATAGATTTAGAGTAAGATTCCATTAGTATAGTATCAAAAAGGTTTCGGTTCACATAATATTTGATTGGTAGAAAATATATATATATTCTAATTAATAATAGATTACATAATTAATATATTAATTAATAGATTACATAATAATATATTATTACAAATATGTTACAATATATTTCGCGCCACCCAGAAGAAGTAAATCAAGTGATTCCTTCTTTTACTTTTCTTTCAACTTAAAATAAAAGAAAAAGTATCGACAGATATTATTCAGGAAAAGATGTTTTGAATCAATTTATGAAGTTCATTTTTCAAAAACATCATAAAAAAATGAAATAGAGTTTTTTGAAACATCAGAAAAAGTTATCTATTAAGTCGTTTATACGAATCAAAAATATTATGATTATGAAGAACTCAACGGGACCCCCTCGAATTCGTCAAAGAAAGAGTGGATCCCTGTTGAGTTCTTACGCTTTCATTTCGAAAACTAAATTCATCCGATTACTACAGGGATGATCCCAATCCGGAATATGAACCATAAAAGAAAAT